GTTAATGTAGCTTATAATAAAGCAAGGCACTGAAAATGCCTAGATGAGTGTCTTACTCCATAAACATAAAGGTTTGGTCCTGGCTTTTTTATTAATTATAAGCAAAATTATACATGCAAGAGTCATCATACCTGTGAGAATGCCCTACAAATCTTTACAGATCCAAAGGAGCTGGTATCAAGCACACTAATAGTAGCTCATAACACCTTGCTTTGCCACACCCCCACGGGACACAGCAGTAATCAAAATTAAGCTATAAACGAAAGTTTGACTAAGTTATGCTATATTGACATAAGGGTTGGTAAATCTCGTGCCAGCCACCGCGGTCATACGATTAACCCTAATTAATAAAACCCGGCGTAAAGAGTGTTAAAACTAAACAAAAATAAGATTAAATTCTACCCAAGTCGTAAAAAACATCAGGTAAAAATAAATCCATTGACGAAAGTAATCTTAACAAACATAAAAACACTAAAGCTGAAACCCAAACTGGGATTAGATACCCCACTATGTTCAGCCATAAACACAAATATTTTAGTAACAAAAATATTCGCCAGAGAACTACTAGCAACAGCTTAAAACTCAAAGGACTTGGCGGTGCTTTAAACCCATCTAGAGGAGCCTGTTCTATAATCGATAAACCCCGATAAACCTTACCACTTCTCGCTAATTCAGTCTATATACCGCCATCTTCAGCAAACCCCACAGGGTGATAAAGTAAGCACAACTATCATCATAAAAACGTTAGGTCAAGGTGTAACCAATGAAGTGGAAAGAAATGGGCTACATTTTCTTTCACAAGAATACATAAAACAGTAATCTTTATGAAAATCAAAGATTTAAGGAGGATTTAGTAGTAAATTAAGAACAGAGAGCTTAATTGAACTAGGCCATAAAGCACGCACACACCGCCCGTCACCCTCCTCAAATATACACTCAAATTTACATAATTTCAAAATACAAGAGGAGACAAGTCGTAACAAGGTAAGCATACTGGAAAGTGTGCTTGGAAAAACAAAGTATAGCTTAAATAAAAGCACCCGGCTTACACCCGGAAGATCTCAAATAAACTGATTGCTTTGAACTAACCCTAGCCTGCCCCTTCTAAACCCAAATATAGTACAAAACAGTAAAATAAATCATTCACAATAAAAAGTATAGGAGATAGAAATTTATATAAGCGCTATAGAAACAGTACCGTAAGGGAAAGATGAAAGAATAATAAAAGTAAAAAATAGCATAGATTAAACCTAGTACCTTTTGCATAATGAATTAACTAGACAAAATTTGACAAAAAGAACTTAAGTCAAAACCCCCGAAACCAAACGAGCTACTTTTAAACAGCTAAAAGATTGAGCAAACTCGTCTATGTGGCAAAATAGTGAGAAGATTTAAAAGTAGAGGTGAAAAGCCAACCGAGCTTGGAGATAGCTGGTTATCCAAATAAAAATTTTAGTTCAACTTTAAGGTCTTCCTAAAACAATAGAATTTTAATGAAACCTTAAATGTTAAATTAAGGAGGGACAGCTCCTTAAATAAGGATACATCCTTAAACAGAGGGTAAAAAATACACTTACCATAGTAGGCCCAAAAGCAGCCATCAATTAAGAAAGCGTTCAAGCTCAACAAAACAACCAACAGTATTCCTAAAATACACAATAATCCCCTGTAAGACAATTGGATCAATCTATAAAAATGTAGAAGAGACAATGTTAGTATTAGTAATTAGAATTATTTCTCCTTGCACAAGCCTAAGTTAAATAGCCTAACCAGTTAACAACTTTATAACAAATATGTCCAACAAGTTAAATATTAAAAAAATTGTCAACCCGACTCAGGAGTGCAATTAAAGGAAGGACTAAAATAAGAAAAAGGAACTCGGCAAACATAAACCCCGCCTGTTTACCAAAAACATCACCTCTAGCATCACAAGTATTAGAGGCACTGCCTGCCCAGTGACATCTTAATGTTAAACGGCCGCGGTATCCTGACCGTGCAAAGGTAGCATAATCACTTGTTCTTTAAATAAGGACTAGTATGAAAGGCTAAACGAGGGTTTAACTGTCTCTTTCTTACAGTCAATGAAATTGACCTCTCCGTGAAGAGGCGGAGATTATAAAATAAGACGAGAAGACCCTATGGAGCTTAAATTAATTAATTCACTTTATCACTACAAACAATCAACAAGAGATAAAAAAAGAATTATGAATTAACTATTTTGGTTGGGGTGACCTCGGAGTAAAACAAAACCTCCGAATGATATTAACTTAGACACACAAGTCAAAGATATAATCATAAATTGACCCAGAGGAAATCTGATCAACGAACCAAGTTACCCTAGGGATAACAGCGCAATCCTATTACAGAGTTCATATCGACAATAGGGTTTACGACCTCGATGTTGGATCAGGACACCCAAATGGTGCAACCGCTATTAAAGGTTCGTTTGTTCAACGATTAAAGTCCTACGTGATCTGAGTTCAGACCGGAGTAATCCAGGTCGGTTTCTATCTATTAAATATTTCTCCCAGTACGAAAGGACAAGAGAAATAAGGCCTATAGGTCATCCATGCCTTAGTAGCAAAGGAATGATATTATATTAATTCCCTAGCTACCAACAAACCACAACCCGAGATAAGGGTTTGTTAAGGTGGCAGAGCCCGGTAATTGCATAAAACTTAAGACTTTACCATCAGAGGTTCAACTCCTCTCCTTAACATTTATGTATCTAATTAACTTTATCCTAATAATTATCCCTATCCTCCTAGCCATAGCTTTCCTAACTTTAATAGAACGTAAAATATTAGGATATATACAACTACGAAAAGGCCCTAATATAGTGGGGCCTTACGGTGTATTACAACCAATAGCAGACGCACTAAAACTCTTCATCAAAGAACCCCTACACCCTTCCACATCATCCATACTACTATTTACCATCGCACCTTCCTTATCTCTAACCCTTGCCTTATCCATATGAATTCCCATGCCTATACCATATTCTCTAATTAACATAAACCTAGGTGCCTTATTCATCTTAGCCACATCCAGCCTAGCTGTCTACTCCATTCTATGATCTGGATGAGCATCAAACTCTAAATACGCACTATTCGGAGCCCTGCGGGCCGTAGCACAAACTATTTCCTACGAGGTCACATTGGCTATTATCCTTTTATCCGTTCTATTGCTTAATGGAACCTTTACACTATCAACCCTGATAATAACCCAAAAAAACATTTGACTTATCCTTCCCACCTGACCCCTAGCTATAATATGATTTGTTTCCACTCTAGCAGAGACAAACCGAGCACCTTTCGACCTAACAGAAGGTGAGTCAGAACTAGTATCTGGCTTCAATGTAGAGTACGCAGCAGGACCTTTTGCCCTCTTCTTTATAGCCGAGTACATAAATATCCTACTAATAAACGCCCTAACTACCATTATTTTTATAAACTCAATAATAACAATCATATATCCAGAGCTCCATACAATAAACTTTATAATAAAAACATTGTTTCTAACTGCCCTTTTCCTATGAATCCGAGCCTCATACCCACGATTCCGCTACGACCAACTCATACACTTACTATGAAAAAACTTCCTTCCACTCACACTAGCTCTCTGCATATGACATATCTCCATACCAATATTCTTATCCAGCATCCCCCCTCAATCAATCTAGAAATATGTCTGAAAAAGAGTTACTTTGATAGAGTAAATCATAGAGGTTCAAACCCTCTTATTTCTGAGATAATAGGAATTGAACCTAACCTAGAGAACTCAAAATTCCCTGTGCTACCCATACACTACATCCCACTAGTAAGGTCAGCTAATTAAGCTATCGGGCCCATACCCCGAAAATGTTGGTATAACCCCTTCCCGTACTAATCAACATCACTACAATAACAATTATCTATACCACAATCATTACGGGCACACTAATTACTCTAATTAGTTCTCACTGATTATTAATATGAATCGGACTAGAACTAAGCATAATATCTATCATCCCTGTCCTCATGAACAAAGCCAACCCTCGATCAACAGAAGCTGCAACAAAATATTTCCTCACACAAGCAACAGCATCAATAATCCTACTTATGTCAATCATCACAACAATAATATATTCAGGACAGTGGTCTATTATTCACTCCAATAACCCCATCGTCTCACTAGCCCTAACACTATCCCTAATCATAAAACTAGGCCTAGCCCCCTTCCATTTCTGAGTAACAGAAGTTACACAAGGAACGTCTCTAATATCAGGAATAATCTTACTAACATGACAAAAAATTGCACCATTATCAATTCTAATACAAACAACCCCAACAATTAACCAACCATTAATTATTAGCTCAGCATTAATGTCAGCCTTCTTAGGGGGATGAGGAGGTTTAAATCAAACACAACTACGTAAAATCATAGCATATTCTTCAATCGCCCATATAGGATGAATATTAGTAGTAATTAATTTCATACCTTCAATCTCCTTATTTAATTTAATACTATATATTATATTAACTATCTCATTATTTACTGCCTTCTACACAAATAATAACCTCACCACACTATCACTATCCCATGTATGAAGCACAGCCCCTCCTACCATCATCATCATTTTATTAAACCTATTATCACTAGGAGGGTTACCCCCTTTAATAGGATTCTCTCCGAAATGAATTATCATCCAAGAATTAGTAAAAAATAATAACATTATAATCCCTGTACTCATGACAATAGCAGCTTTACTAAGCCTTTACTTCTACATTCGACTAACTTACTCAACTACACTAACTTTATTTCCAACCACAAACAATACAAAAACTAAATGATGTTTATACAATAAAAAAACAGTAACAATTTTAGCCCCTATAACCATATTATCCACTATAACCCTCCCTCTAACACCTCTTCTACTCACCTTGAATTAAGGAGATTAGGTTAAACAGACCAAGAGCCTTCAAAGCCCTAAGTAAATAAACTAATATTTATCTCCTGATAAGGATTGCAAGCTCATAAACCTACATCATTTGTACGCAAAACAAACACTTTAATTAAGCTAAACCCTTCTAGGCTGGTGGGACATTAACCCACGAAAAATTAGTTAACAGCTAAACACCCTAAACAACTGGCTTCAACCTACTTCTCCCGCCCTAAAAAGAAAAAGGAGGGCGGGAGAAGCCCCGGCAGGTTTGAAGCTGCTCCTTTGAATTTGCAATTCAATATGAATTATCACCTCAGGGCTTTGTGGTAAGAAAAGGGTTATATAACCTTTATCTTTAGATTTACAGTCTAATGCTTATTATTCAGCCATCCTACCTATGTTTATTAATCGATGACTATTTTCCACTAATCACAAAGATATTGGTACCCTATATCTCTTATTTGGTGCTTGAGCCGGTATAGTAGGAACAGCTTTAAGCTTGTTAATTCGTGCAGAACTAGGACAGCCAGGAGCATTATTAGGAGATGATCAAATCTATAATGTAATTGTAACTGCTCACGCATTTGTTATAATTTTCTTCATGGTGATACCAATTATAATCGGGGGGTTCGGGAACTGGTTAGTCCCTTTAATAATTGGAGCCCCCGACATAGCCTTCCCGCGAATAAATAATATGAGTTTCTGACTTCTACCTCCGTCATTCCTACTTCTTCTTGCCTCATCTATAGTAGAAGCTGGAGCTGGCACGGGTTGAACGGTTTATCCTCCACTGGCTGGAAATTTAGCCCATGCAGGAGCCTCTGTTGATTTAACAATTTTCTCTCTCCACCTGGCGGGAGTATCTTCAATCTTAGGGGCTATTAACTTTATTACAACTATTATTAATATAAAACCCCCTGCTTTAACACAATACCAAACACCTTTGTTTGTTTGATCCGTTTTAATTACAGCCGTACTTCTTCTCCTCTCACTACCTGTCCTAGCTGCCGGAATTACAATATTATTAACAGACCGCAACCTAAATACAACCTTTTTTGACCCTGCTGGTGGAGGAGACCCAATTCTCTACCAACACCTATTCTGATTCTTTGGACACCCTGAAGTGTATATCTTAATTCTTCCTGGTTTTGGAATAATCTCTCATATTGTCACATATTACTCAGGAAAAAAAGAACCTTTTGGTTACATAGGCATGGTTTGAGCTATAATATCCATTGGTTTTCTAGGATTTATTGTATGAGCACACCACATATTTACAGTGGGCATGGATGTTGACACACGAGCATACTTTACATCCGCCACAATAATTATTGCTATTCCTACGGGAGTAAAAGTATTTAGCTGATTAGCAACTCTACACGGGGGTAATATTAAATGATCCCCCGCTATACTATGAGCCTTAGGGTTTATTTTCCTTTTTACTGTAGGAGGTCTCACAGGTATTGTCCTGGCCAATTCTTCTCTAGATATCGTACTGCATGATACCTATTATGTTGTAGCACACTTCCATTATGTGTTATCAATAGGTGCTGTATTCGCAATTATAGGGGGATTTATTCATTGATTTCCTCTATTTTCAGGTTATACTCTAAATCAAACATGAGCCAAAATTCACTTCTTCATTATATTTGCAGGAGTTAATATCACCTTCTTCCCCCAACATTTCTTAGGTTTATCAGGAATACCTCGACGATATTCAGATTACCCAGACGCATATACATTCTGAAATACAGTATCTTCAATAGGCTCATTCATCTCCTTAACCGCTGTGATAGTAATAATTTTTATAATTTGAGAAGCTTTTGCTTCTAAACGAGAAGTCATGATAACTGAACTAACCTCAAACAACCTAGAATGACTTCACGGCTGCCCACCTCCTTATCATACATTCGAAGAGCCTACTTATATTAAAATTTAATTACAAGAAAGGAAGGAATCGAACCCCCAAAGACTAGTTTCAAGCCAACCTCATAACCTCTATGACTTTCTTCACCGAATTAGATATTAGTAAAAATATTACATAACTTTGTCAAAGTTATATTACTGGTTTAACCCCTGTATATCTTTATGGCCTATCCATACGAACTAGGTTTTCAAGATGCCACATCTCCTATTATAGAAGAATTACTTCACTTTCACGACCACACCCTTATAATCGTATTCTTAATTAGCACCTTAGTGTTATATCTTATTTCTCTTATATTAACAACAAAATTAACACACACTAATACTATAGATGCTCAAGAAGTAGAGACCATTTGAACAATTCTTCCTGCTATTATTTTAATTATAATCGCCCTGCCATCATTACGAATTTTGTACATAATAGATGAAGTTAATAACCCTTTATTAACAGTAAAAACCATAGGCCATCAATGATATTGAAGTTATGAATATACAGATTATGAAGAGCTAAACTTTGACTCTTATATAACCCCTACAACAGACCTAAACCCAGGCGAACTTCGACTACTTGAAGTAGACAATCGAGTAGTTCTTCCAATAGAATTGCCAGTACGCATGTTAATCTCATCTGAAGATGTTTTACACTCATGGGCCATCCCATCACTAGGATTAAAGACTGATGCTATCCCAGGGCGACTAAATCAGGCAATCCTAACCTCTTCTCGTCCTGGTTTATTTTACGGTCAATGTTCGGAAATCTGCGGTTCCAATCATAGTTTTATGCCTATTGTCATTGAAATAGTAACTTTAAAAGCATTCGAAAACTGATGCTCTTCAATACTATAAGCCACTGTGAAGCTAAGTAGCATTAACCTTTTAAGTTAAAGATTGAGAAATAAATTCTCCACAGTGAAATGCCACAACTAGACACATCTACATGACTTATCGTCATCATCTCCATGTTTATTACACTATTCATTATTTTCCAACTAAAAACTTTAGCCCACCAATTTCCTGTTAACCCCCAATTTACCTATTCAAAACAGACAAAACAAAACGCACCTTGAGAAGAAAAATGAACGAAAACCTATTTGCCTCTTTCACAACACCTAGCCTAGCAGGCATCCCTATCGTAACATTCATTATTATATTCCCAACTATTATATTTCCCAGCTCTAATCGACTAGTCAACAATCGAACCATCACAATTCAACAATGACTAATCAAATTAGTATTAAAACAAATAATACTAATCCACAGTAATAAAGGACGAACCTGATCTCTTATATTGATTACGCTGATTTTATTTATCGGGACAACCAATCTACTAGGACTTCTTCCCCACTCTTTCACCCCTACGACCCAACTGTCTATAAACTTAGGCATAGCAATCCCTCTGTGGGCGGGAGCTGTATTACTAGGCTTCCGTCACAAAACAAAAACATCTTTAGCCCACTTCCTTCCCCAAGGCACACCAATTATCCTTATCCCAATGCTAGTCGTTATCGAAACAATTAGTCTTTTCATTCAACCTGTGGCCCTGGCAGTCCGTCTTACTGCTAACATTACTGCTGGTCATTTATTAATACATTTAATCGGAGGAGCAACCTCAGTACTATTCTCTATTAGCACTCCCGTCGCACTAACCACATTCATTATCCTACTACTTCTAACAATATTAGAATTTGCTGTAGCCCTAATCCAAGCATACGTCTTTACACTACTAGTAAGCCTTTACCTACATGATAATACTTAATGACCCATCAAACACACGCATACCATATAGTCAACCCTAGTCCTTGACCCCTTACAGGAGCTCTATCTGCCCTTCTACTTACCTCCGGCCTTGTCACATGATTTCATTTTAACTCTACTACGCTACTTTATCTAAGCATATTGACTAATATATTAACTATATACCAATGGTGACGAGACGTAGTACGAGAAGGAACATATCAAGGCCACCACACATTAACAGTCCAAAAAGGCCTCCGTTACGGAATAATCCTATTCATTGTATCAGAGGTATTCTTCTTCTCTGGATTTTTCTGAGCTTTTTACCATTCTAGCCTAGCTCCTACCCCTGAACTAGGAGGATATTGGCCCCCCACAGGAATTAACCCCCTCAATCCACTAGAAGTACCACTACTAAATACATCAGTCCTGTTAGCTTCCGGCGTCTCAATTACCTGAGCCCATCATAGTTTAATAGAAGGAAACCGTAAACAAATAACCCAGGCTCTCTCAATTACAATCGCCCTAGGAGCTTACTTTACATTACTTCAAATATCAGAATATTTCGAGGCCCCTTTTACCATTTCCGATGGAATTTATGGCTCAACATTCTTTGTTGCTACAGGATTTCATGGATTACATGTAATTATTGGCTCAACATTTCTTCTAACCTGCTTACTACGACAACTCTACTTCCACTTCACCTCAAAACACCACTTCGGTTTTGAAGCTGCAGCATGATATTGACACTTCGTAGACGTAGTATGACTATTCCTATATGTATCAATTTACTGATGAGGATCATATCTTCTTAGTATAAATAGTACTATTGACTTCCAATCAGTGAGACCCGAACTAATAACGGGAGAAGATAATAAACCTCCTTATATCTATTACAATTAATTACCTACTAACTTTTATTTTAATTACTATCGCATTCTGACTACCCCAACTTAATATTTATACAGAAAAAGCGAGTCCCTATGAATGTGGGTTTGATCCTACGGAGATTACACGTTTACCTTTCTCCATAAAATTCTTCTTAATCGCAATTACATTTCTCTTGTTTGACCTAGAAATCGCCCTTCTACTCCCCCTTCCATGAGCCTTCCAATCCATTAAACTCAACATAACCATATGAATTTCTATAGCACTTATCCTAATCCTCTCCCTAGGATTAACCTATGAATGATTACAAAAAGGCTTAGAATGAACTGAATATAGTAGTTAGTTTAATAAAAACAAATGATTTCGACTCATTAAATTATGTTTAAATTCATAACTGCTAAAATGACTTCCATTATATTTAATATAACCATAGCTTTTGTCGTATCATTTGTAGGAGTGATAATTTACCGATCACATATAATATCCTCGCTCTTGTGCTTAGAAGGAATAATATTATCACTATTTATTCTAGGCACTACCACCATACTAAACCTCCAACACACATCATCTTTCTCCATGCCTATCATACTGCTTGTATTCGCTGCCTGTGAAGCAGCCGTAGGCCTAGCACTATTAGTTATAATTTCAAACACATATGGAATTGATTATGTACAAAACTTAAACTTATTACAATGCTAAAAATTATTATTCCAACAGCTATACTTATTCCTACTGTCTGATTATCCAAACCATCAATAATATGAATTAACTCTACATCCTACAGCATATTAATCGCACTAATCAGCTTAGCTTACTTAAATAAACCTGACGTACCTGACACAAACTACTCCTTAGTATTCTTTTGTGATTCTCTGTCATCCCCACTATTAGTGCTAACAACATGACTCCTTCCCCTAATAATCATTGCAAGCCAGTTTCACCTAAAAAATGAAACAAACACTCGAAAAAAACTATATATCTCCCTGCTAATTTCTCTTCAAATATTCCTCACTCTTACATTCTCAACAACAGAAATAATTATATTTTACATTTTATTTGAAACCACACTAATTCCAACCCTAATTATTATTACACGCTGAGGTAATCAAACTGAACGAATAAAAGCAGGGCTATATTTTATTTTCTATACACTAATTGGCTCACTACCTCTGCTAATTTCATTAATCTATACACAAAGCCAACTAGGATCATTAAACATCTTACTATTCAATTACTACAGCCATTCTATCTCTTACAATTGATCTAACAGTTTAATATGATTAGCCTGTATTATGGCATTTATAATTAAACTACCCCTTTATGGTCTTCACCTCTGACTACCTAAAGCACACGTAGAAGCCCCCATTGCAGGATCAATAGTACTTGCAGCCATCCTACTAAAACTAGGGGGTTACGGAATAATACGAATCTCACAACTACTTGAACCCATAGCAAACTACATAGCCTACCCTTTTATCTTATTATCATTATGAGGAATAATCATAACTAGCTCTATCTGCCTCCGCCAAACAGACCTAAAATCTCTCATCGCTTACTCATCTGTAAGTCACATAGCACTAGTAATTATCGCTATCCTAATTCAAACCCCATGAAGTTTTATAGGAGCTACAACACTTATAATCGCACACGGTCTAACTTCCTCATTACTTTTCTGCTTAGCTAATTCTAACTATGAACGAGTACATAGCCGAACATTATTGCTAGCCCGAGGATTGCAAATACTATTTCCATTAATAAGCTTGTGATGAGTCATTGCAAGTTTAACTAATCTAGCACTTCCCCCCTCCATTAATTTAATCGGAGAGTTATTAATCATTGTATCAAGCTTCTCATGATCTAACCTTACAATTATTTTAACCGGACTTAATATATTAATTACTGCTTTATATACCTTATTTATATTAACTTCAACACAACGAGGTAAGCTTCCTTACCATATTCATAACCTACCATCAACATTTACGCGAGAAAACACTTTAATAACTCTTCACATCGCCCCCTTATTACTACTAACCTTAAACCCTAAAATAATTCTAGGTAACTTATACTGTAAACATAGTTTAACTAAAACATTAGATTGTGAGTCTAACATCAGAAGAATAGAAACTTCTTGTTTACCTCTGAAGAAAGAATAGTGGAACTGCTAATTCCACACCCCCATGACTAATATTGTGGCTTTCTTAACTTTTATAGGATAGAAGTATTCCATTGGTCTTAGGAACCAAAAAAATTGGTGCAACTCCAAATAAAAGTAATAAACCTATTTACTTCCACTTTCATTCTAACCCTAATATTGCTTACTCTCCCTATTTTATCACCAATAACAAATATTCATAAAAAACTACCTTACCCACACTATGTCAAAACTATCATCTCACTATGTTTCTTTCTCAGCTTAATTCCAACAACTATTATATTATTTTACAACCACGAAGCTGTAACTTCAAACTGAAACTGATTAACACTTCAATCCGTGATTATAGAATTCAACATTAAACTTGATTACTTTTCAATCTTATTTATATCCGTAGCCTTATTCGTCACATGATCTATTATAGAGTTTTCTATATGATACATACACTCTGACCCCTATATAAACAAGTTCTTCAAATATCTACTTCTATTCTTAATTACTATAATAATCTTAATCACAGCAAACAATTTATTTCAACTCTTTATTGGCTGAGAGGGAGTAGGAATTATATCTTTTCTACTAATCGGATGATGATTTGGACGATCAGAAACTAACACAGCAGCCATACAAGCAATCTTATACAACCGAATCGGAGATATCGGATTTATCCTAACCATAGCATGATTTATTACCAAACTTAACTCATGAGAACTGCAACAAATTTTTGCAATACATGAAAAAAGCCATTTTATCCCAATACTAGGTCTACTAATAGCTGCAACCGGGAAATCTGCTCAATTTGGTCTTCACCCTTGACTACCATCAGCCATAGAAGGCCCAACTCCAGTATCAGCCCTACTCCACTCAAGTACTATAGTGGTTGCAGGAATCTTCTTATTAATTCGATTCCACCCTATTACCCAAAACAATGAAATTATGATAACAATATGCCTATGCATAGGAGCTATCACTACACTATTTACAGCTATTTGCGCTATTACCCAAAACGATATCAAAAAAATCGTAGCTTTCTCTACTTCAAGTCAATTGGGCCTGATAATAGTAACAATTGGCCTCAACCAACCATACTTAGCATTCCTACATATTTGCACCCACGCATTCTTCAAAGCAATACTCTTTTTATGCTCCGGATCAATTATCCACAGCCTAAATGATGAGCAAGACATCCGAAAAATAGGAGGTTTATACAAAACTCTACCAATTACATCCTCCTCACTTATTATTGGAAGTCTAGCTCTCACAGGAATTCCTTTCCTCACAGGATTCTACTCAAAAGACCTAATCATCGAATCCGCACTTACGTCGTATACAAACGCCTGAGCCCTAACCACCACCTTAATCGCTACAGCCCTCACTGCCGTCTACAGTACACGAATCATCTTTTTTGCCCTTCTAAATACCCCTCGATTTAATTTTATATACAATATAAACGAAAACAGCCCTTCAATAATTAACCCAATCAAACGACTAGCAGTAGGTAGTATCCTAGCAGGTTTCCTTATAGCCTATAACATCCCCATCACAAATACCCCTCAAATAACAATACCCCCAAATATAAAAATTATAGCATTGCTCCTAACAATCTTAGGATTCACCATTGCCACGGAATTAAATTCAATTACCAAAAACCTAAAAATTAACTATTCATCTAAACCCTCAAATTTCTCCAATATATTAGGCTACTTCCCTATAATTTCACACCGAACTTTCCCCTACATTAACCTGCTCACAGGACAAAACCTAGCATCCTCAACAGTAGATATGAGCTGATTAGAAAAAATTACTCCTAAACACATCTCCGCTGCACAAACAAAAGCATCCACAATGACCTCAACCCAAACAGGGGTATTAAAATTCTATTTTTTATCTTTTCTCATCACCATAACCTTAACAACTATCCTTCTAATCTAATTCGCACGAGTAATCTCAAGAACAACAAAAATACATGTAAATAAGGACCATCCAGCCACAAACATCAATCAATAATTATAACTATAAATTGCAGCTACCCCAGCAGGGTCTTCACTAAAAAATCCCACATTACCCCCCTCCGCATCATAAATTACCCACTCACCTATAGCATAACAATCAACTAAAACCTCAACATGCTCATATTTTACCCATCAGTACAACATAACAAATTCAGACAAAGCTCCTAAAAATAAAGAAGACCAAATAATAATGTTAGACCCTCATGACTCAGGATACTGCTCTATAGCTATTGCAGTAGTATAAGCAAATACAACCATCATTCCCCCCAAATAAACTAAAAATACTACTAACCCTAAAAATGACCCACCACAACTCAAGACAATACCACACCCTACACCACCGCTCATAACTAATGCCAACCCTCCGTAAATAGGAGAAGGCTTCACCGAAAAACTAATAAAACCAATAACAAAAACAATACTAAAAATATAAATAACATTTAAAATCATAATTCCCACGTGGAATCTAACCACGACCAATGATATGAAAAACCATCGTTGTAATTCAACTACAAGAACCTATTAATGACCAACCTACGAAAATCCCACCCTCTAATTAAAATTATTAACCACTCTTTCATTGATTTACCTGCTCCATCTAATATCTCAGCATGATGAAACTTCGGCTCTTTATTAGGTGTATGCTTAATTCTTCAAATCATTACTGGATTATTTTTAGCCATACACTACACGGCAGACACAACTACAGCCTTCTCATCCGTTACACACATTTGCCGAGATGTAAACTATGGTTGACTAATTCGATATGCACACGCCAACGGAGCATCAATATTCTTCATTTTCCTTTACTTCCACATTGGGCGAGGGATCTACTATGGATCCTATACTTTCATAGAAACCTGGAACATCGGAGTAATCCTCTTATTCGCAGTAATAGCCACTGCCTTTATAGGATATGTTCTTCCTTGAGGGCAAATATCATTCTGAGGAGCAACGGTCATCACTAACCTACTCTCAGCTATCCCTTATATCGGCCCTACCCTCGTAGAATGAATCTGAGGGGGGTTTTCAGTAGATAAAGCAACCCTAACCCGATTCTTCGCTTTCCACTTTGTATTACCCTTTATCATCACAGCAATAGTTATAATTCACTTACTATTTCTCCACGAAACAGGATCTAACAACCCCTCAGGGCTAAACTCAGACTCCGACAAAATCCCATTCCACCCTTATTACACAATCAAAGATATCCTAGGATTACTATTAATACTAATAACCTTAATAACATTAATCCTATTTTCACCAGATCTTTTAGGAGACCCAGACAACTACACCCCTGCCAACCCACTTAACACACCCCCTCATATTAAACCAGAATGATACTTCCTATTCGCATACGCAATTCTACGCTCTATCCCCAATAAACTAGGAGGAGTACTAGCCCTAGTTTTCTCAATCCTAATCCTTATATTATTCCCAATACTACACATATCCAAGCAACGCAGTATAACATTCCGCCCTCTCAGTCAATGCTTATTATGAATCCTAGTATCAAACCTAATCATCTTAACTTGAATCGGAGGACAGCCCGTAGAATACCCCTTTATTACAATTGGCCAGCTAGCATCAATCTCCTATTTTTGCATTATTTTAATTCTGATGCCAACAACAAGCCTTATAGAAAACAAATTACTCAAATGAAGAGCCTTAGTAGTATAAAAATTACACTGGTCTTGTAAACCAAAAATGAAGTACTATTCTTCCTAAGACATATCAAGAAAGAAGCAAACAGCCACACCACCAGTACCCAAAACTGACATTCTGATTAAACTATTTCTTGAACTAACAATATTCATAGAATGTAGCTTATGTACGTCGTGCATTAATGCCTTTCCCCATCAATATATGTAAAAGGTACATATATATATAACAGTACATAGACCATTATATGTATAATCAACATTAAGTTCTTGCCCCCATGCATATAAGCATGTACATTTAACTAAGACGTGCATAATACATTACACCTTTTATCCCAAGTAATCCCACAACAATACGAATATTGTACTCCAATATAAACGGTTAATCTTACATAAGACATATATATGCGTGATATAGACATTAGCTCATAAAGTTAAATAATCCTTGTCCATACGTCTATCCCCATCCATCGGAAGTAGATTAACTAGCATCCTCCGTGAAATCATCAACCCGCTAGACAGGTGTCACCCTCCTCGCTCCGGGCCCATCACACGTGGGGGTAGCTAGAGTGAAACTTTATCAGACATCTGGTTCTTTCTTCAGGGCCATAAAAATAAATTCGCTCATTCGTTCCTCTTAAATAAGACATCTCGATGGATGACGGGTCTACTGGAAAGAAACCAGCAATGTCTCTAATTCAATGCATTTGGTATCTTTTTAATTTTAGGGATGCTGTGACTCAGCATAGCCGTCAAGGCATGAACGCGTCCAATTCTATTGTAGCCGGACTTATTAGTCAGTACCCTTGGCCCGCATAATAAAAATCCCGTAAGACATTCTTTTAATGCTAGAAGGACATAGACTAAATTTAACGACTCTTACACGTACACACATGTACACACGTATACACACACATGTACACACATGTACACACGTATACACACACATGTACACACATGTACACACGTATACACACACATGTACACACATGTACACACATGTACACACATGTACACACATGTACACACATGTACACACGTATACACACACATGTACACACATGTACACACATGTACACACATGTACACACGTGTACACACACGCATACACGTATACGTACGCGCGTATTTATTATCCAATAATTATCTTTTAACAAACCCCCCTTACCCCCCGTAAAAATTACAAATAAAATACACAGAGGTCTTTCCCCCCGTGCACCGCACTTAATATTTTGCCAAACCCCAAAAACAAAAAACTGAGTGCAAAAATGTAAAAATTCACGCTATCCGATACTATTCTTATAGAGTGTAAAAAATAAAATTTTACCCTCATGTCAGTACAACATGCAACATATTTTTCATAGAACGCTTTTTCACCTGTAAACCAGCTTTAACCAAAATTAGGTGTATTTATCCTACCTTCATAG